AATTCAAAATTCAAACACGCTGATTCTCTATAGCTATAGGAATATGTGCATAAGATAAGAGAAAGACCCCACTCGGTATCTGATTTGTTATGTGTAACAATTTCGGTTCTGGGGTTTACATATAGACATATATGGTGTTATAATTGAAAATTGAGATTTAAATGGAAAAGGATTTATTTTTGAAAATAATTGATACTGATTAGTCGTAAATCAATTGGCTTTTATTATGCCATTAAGAAAAGACACAATTTGAGATACAAAATAATTTAATTAAGAACCGTTCGTTCACTAATTCAAAGTAAATAGGTAATGGTTCCTATTCAAAGTAAATGGGTAATGGTTCCTACTCTAAATTTTAAAATCTATGACCGGAAATCTATTTTTTTTTCATTTCAATAGAAAAGGGAAGGGAAGTTTTTAAGCCATGTATGTTTTGAGATACAATGAATCAAAGAGAATAATCGAAACCGGATCCAATAAAAAATAGGGATTCGTTTTTGGAAAGGGATAAGTACAATGGGATTCAAGATTAAAAAATAAAATTAGTAATTGTAATTAAAGTATAGATAATATTTTTATGCATATTTTTGATCGGATTTGGCGGCATGGCCAAGTGGTAAGGCGGGGGACTGCAAATCCTTTATCCCCAGTTCAAATCTGGGTGTCGCCTGATCAACAAATTGGGATTTCTTATTCTGTTGATCTAACTCAAGGAATTCTTGCTTCGCAGAAGCAAAAGTAGAAGTAGAAGTAGAGGCAAAGGACTGGGCGTATCCCTACTTTATTTTTAGAATCCGCAGGGTTCTAGAAAAGAAAAAAAAAGAATGGAATGTATGTAATAGTGGTAATGGTGTCTCCTGATTCTTTCACAGCACAGAAAGAAAGACAATCCCATAGATAGTTCTTGATGGTATATTTTTTTTTATGTCTTTTGTTTATAAAAAAGTAACAAACAAAACAATAGGTCTTACTAGTCCTACATCTTTTCCATTCTAAGGACTCCTTTCCTTTGATATTTCCAAAGAAAGGGTGTGTGTATCATATTTGTGCTTAATGCTTCCCGATTCTACCGGAAATCCAATAATATGTAATTTGTTACGATTGAATTGGCTCATCAATCACTTTAAATCAGAATTTTATTTTGACTCTGCGCCATTGATTCCACTATGATTATTGATCAATAATCATAGCGGAATCATTCCTTGATAGAGATAGGAGACATAATTTACATGGATATAGTAAGTCTCGCTTGGGCTGCTTTAATGGTAGTCTTTACATTTTCTCTTTCGCTCGTAGTATGGGGAAGGAGTGGACTTTAGAGGTACTACCATATTGTAAATTGATCTATATTATAGAAAGTAAAAAAGTAAAGCCTATATTTATTATATCTGTATCCAATCCTAGATAATGTGTAGAAGGAACTATATAGTTTCTTCTGCACACTATCTCAGATCTCAGACACTTCTTGATTCCAGCCCGATCATTTCATTTAATTTAAGACTTGGAGTTTAATTCCCTTTATTTCATTTCTTCAATCATTGACAAGAGCTAATAGTTCAAGTTTCATTCAAATTAATCATTTTGACTGACTGTTTTTACGTAGATGATAAGTAAAAAAGCGGTAGGAACTAGAATGAACAGTGCAGTAGCAATAAATGCGAGAATATTGACTTCCATAATCTCATTTTTTTTTTTTTTTGCTTTGCAATAACTCGGGATCTAATCCCATAGAGATGAGAAATTTGACTCCTGTAAATTCAATAGGGTGAATTGTATCCTGATGATATTGAATCAGATCAATATTATGAATAACAATATATCTGATCTATCAAATCGATTAATCGTCGAGAATTGAATAGTATAACATAGGAAAAGCCTTTATCCATACTAAATCAAAAATAGGATTCCTAATTTAATTCCAATATGGACTCCCATTGAATTTTTCATCCTTTTCCATTATTTTTTTTATAAGCTACCCTCTTCCTTATACAATTCCCTTCCTTATACTTATTTATACATACAATTAATTATCTGATGAGGTATCATATGACCGGTATTCAATAGGTCACACGTAGCCCCAAATAAAACAGTAGAAGTGAGATGGAAAAAGGGCGGGTTAAAAGATCTAATATTCCAACATATTTACATATTTACGAAAAAGGAGGGTCGTTGCTTGGTCTTTTATTAATATAAAATAAAATCCTCTTCTCTCTCTTGGATTGGAGTGGAAACACATACATCAAAAATTCAGCATGCAATTTGAATGAGAATGAGATAGATTTTTTTTTTCAATTAATAATTGAGGATACACAAGTCGGAGCTAGAAAAGGGGTTCGGTTTAAAAAAGTGCTCTGTTCTGTCGAGATAATTATGTATGTTAAGTTCATTGTGTATTGAACAACAAAAGAATACAATTTGTGTATGTACTCCTGGTAAAAATATGGGCACTCTACTCCATTTTATTGTTCAAGAACAGTCGAGTCCAAAAGAAAGTCAGACA